TACCGGATCTCCCCCTACACAGGCAAATTGTTGATAAAACTCCAAAATAGCATTTTCTTTTGACCCAATCTTTTTTTTCTCTTTATCATTCGGGAAAGACAAGAAAATTTCAGGGTAACAAACATTATCTAGAATTTCTCTTATATTCAAACCCATAGCTGATGATAGAACTAGAATAGATATTTTTTGTTTTCTACTTACACGGGCCCATATCCTTGTTTTTTTATCAATTTCTAATTCCGACCTTCCCCCCCAATCCGATATTATAGTACTGGTATAGACAGAAATTCCGTTATGTTCCAATTCTGAACGGTAGTAAATACCGGGACTTTGCAATATTTGGTTGATCACAATTCGGTATATTCCATTTACTATAGAGGTTCCAAAAGAATTCATTATAGGGATGTTTCCAATAAAAACGGTTTGTTCTTGCATATTCCTACCGTTTTTCCAAATTAAGACCGCGGGTACATATAATTCAGAAGAATATGTGAGTGATTCATACACAGCATCTCTTTCTTTTATCAAGGGCTCTACCAATTTATATGTTTCCACAAATAATTGAAATTCAATTTCTTGATCTCTATCTTCAATTTTTTGAAACTTTTGAAATTCTTCCGTCAAGCCCCGATTAATGAACCTACAAAATCCCTCAAATTGTATCTGACTAAATCCAGGTATTGTGGACATTCCCTCATTTCCATTCTGGAGCATCTTAATCTGAAGTTTCCTCTTTATTGAAAAAATCCCATTATTCTTATTGGCTTGGCTCACTATTTATCGAACCATACCGATCGATCTAGCAATGATGGAATGGATATTCTTGTTACTGAATCACATAAAATTTTAACCAACTCCATCCATATATATCATACGTATGAACGGAAGCAAGACAGAGAAATGGAAGGCATTTTCGACGCAAGTTCAAATTTGAGCCAGATACAAATAGAAAGAAATGGAAATTTATAAATCATTCCTGGGAAAAAATTCTGTCACATAGAGTCTTTTATCGGATATCAAAATTGATCCAATTTCTATCTCATTCTTTTATTTCTTTTATTATGATATTATGATCAGAGTACAGGGTACAAAAAAAGAAAAAATCAATGAATTCAGGATTCAATCTGCTCTCTATGAATGAGATAAAAAGAAAAGAATAAGGAACAGCATAGAGTTTCCCTTTTTTTAGCACACGCAATTGAATGTTCAAAAGGGAATTAGCCAATCTTTTTTTGTAGTAGAATTTCGAAATTCGAAAATAGAATGAAATTGCATACGTAATAGTCCTACTTTAGGAAGTACATGATAGCTATCTAGCTATCCGTATATCACATCTTTTATCATAATTGAACTTGGTACAACATAGGTTAATAGGTTAAGTCACACTCTATCTTAATGCTTAATGTCTATTTTCTCTTCATATTTAATAAAAAATTCAAGCACGATGATCCTAGGGATATGTGCATAAGAAAGAGACCCGGGTTAGGTATCCCGCATATCAAAATCAAAATTAGAAAAATAGATGTTCTGGGGTTTACATATACACATATATTTTCTTATAATTTAGAAGGATTCGTCGTAATTTTGCATCCATTAAGGGAATACAAATGGAGATACAAATTTCAGAGCTGTTCGCTAATTCAAAGTAAGAAAAGTAAGTAAGAGTAACTAAATAGTAATAAAGAAAGAGTTAAGGTAAGTTTTTAAGCGACGCGTGTTTTGAGATACAATCAATCGAAGAAAAGAATAGAACAAAGAAAAATGAGGAGAGGAATAGAATCTCAGAATAGAATAGAGAAAAAATTCTCTTTGGATGGAATTTGGCGGCATGGCCAAGTGGTAAGGCGGGGGACTGCAAATACTTTATCCCCAGTTCGAATCTGGGTGTCGCCTGATCAACAAAAAACAACTTGTTCATCCTGTTGATCAAACTTGACGAACCCCGCAAAAGCATAGACAAGGAACTAGGTCCTAGGTCTGTCGATACTTTCTTTTGAGAACCCGTAGGGCCTATCTAGAAATGTCATCTTTTTCTCAAAAATAGGGGTTCTTTGTGTGGCTCAAACAGGTACCAAGAAATCGAAATCTGAAGCAACCCAATATTCTGAATGATTGGTTTGGGCTATTCTGAATTGAATCAAAGAAAAGAAAGAGTGAGAATTCATTCTAGGCATCAGAACTATGAAAGTAAGAAGTCGGAAATCTTGGTATCCTAAGAAAGACTACTTTTTGACTTCTAAGGTTGAAGAAAGAATTCTAAAAAAGACCATAAAGACTCCCTAATTCTTTGAAACTATACCTTTCTGAATATTGAGGTAGTTTTTTTTTACTAACTCTGTCTGCAATGAAATTAGATTGGTGAAATTGGATAGGCTGATGGGAAATTCATTTCAGAATTCTGGAAAGAACCGAAGATACTTTGTATTCAGGTATCCAGACTCACGATAGGCTCTGAGTACTCAGAAATTGAATCAGAATGGTTGAATTGATTTCTTATTTC